GTCCCTGTAGCTTACAACTAAAGCATGGCACTGAAGATGCCAAGACGGCTGTCGCTGCACCCAGGGACAAAAGACTTAGTCCTAACCTTACCGTTAGCCCTTGCTAGACATATACATGCAAGTATCTGCATCCCAGTGTAAATGCCCCCAACCCCTTATTAAGGAAAAAGGAGCAGGTATCAGGCACACACCCCCTATCTCCACCGTAGCCCAAGACACCTTGCGCAGCCACACCCCCACGGGTACTCAGCAGTAATTAACATTAAGCAATAAGTGCAAACTTGACTTAGTCATAGCAACAATCAGGGTTGGTAAATCTTGTGCCAGCCACCGCGGTCACACAAGAAACCCAAGTTAACTGTATACGGCGTAAAGAGTGGCCCCGTCATATCACTACAACTAGGACTAAAATGTAGCTAAGCTGTCATAAGCTAAAGGTACATAGAAAACCACCCTTAACACGATCCTAGCGCCCGCGATCTACCCCCACCCACGAAAGCTAGGGCACAAACTGGGATTAGATACCCCACTATGCCTAGCCCTAAATCTCGATACTTACCCCACCAAAGTATCCGCCCGAGAATTACGAGCACAAACGCTTAAAACTCTAAGGACTTGGCGGTGCCCTAAACCCACCTAGAGGAGCCTGTCCTGTAATCGATAACCCACGATTCACCCAACCGTTTCTAGCCAGAGCAGCCTACATACCGCCGTCGCCAGCCCACCTCCCCTGAGAGCACAACAGTGGGCACAATAGCATCTAACCGCTAGCAAGACAGGTCGAGGTATAGCCCATGAGACGGAAGAGATGGGCTACATTTTCTAACTTAGAAAACTCCAACGGATGAGGGCATGAAACTGCCCTCGGAAGGCGGATTTAGCAGTAAGGCGGGACAATAAAGCCCCCCTTAAGCTGGCTCTGGGGCACGTACATACCGCCCGTCACCCTCTTCACAAGCTTATCACCTTCATAACTAATACCCCCTCTAGCTGAAGATGAGGTAAGTCGTAACAAGGTAAGTGTACCGGAAGGTGCACTTAGAACACCAAGACGTAGCTATAAGACAAAGCATTCAGCTTACACCTGAAAGATATCTACCCAACAGATCGTCTTGAAGCCCTCTCTAGCCCGGCCCCCTCTACCCTCCCCCCACCCAATAAGAATCCACTCACTTCCTAAACTAAAACATTTCTCCCTGGCCTTAGTATGGGCGATAGAAAAGGCCTCCCCGGCGCTATAGAGATCTGTACCGCAAGGGAAAGATGAAATAATAATGAAAATCCAAGCAACAAACAGCAAAGATAAGCCCTTGTACCTTTTGCATCATGATTCAGCAAGAACAACCAAGCAAAGCGCCCTTCAGCTTGCCCTCCCGAAACCCAAGCGAGCTACTTGCAAGCAGCTAGCCGTGAGCGAACCCGTCTCTGTAGCAAAAGAGTGGGATGACTTGCTAGTAGAGGTGAAAAGCCAACCGAGCTGGGTGATAGCTGGTTGCCTGTGAGACGAATTTTAGTTCCCCCTTGATCTCCTCCCCCGGACAATAACCAACCCTCAACGTGCAGGTCAAGAGTTATTTAAAGGGGGTACAGCCCCTTTAAAAAAGAACACAATCTCCCCTAGCGGATAACCCCTCCCACGAAAGACTGTAGGCCTTCAAGCAGCCACCAACGAAGAATGCGTCAAAGCTCCTACCCCACAAAAATCTATATACAACCTGACTCCCTTCTCACTAACAGGCCAACCTATAACAATAGGAGAATTAATGCTAAAATGAGTAACTAGGGACCTCCCCCTCTTAAGCGCAAGCTTACACACAATTATTAACAGACTTAGTTATACTAAAATCCCAACAAGACTAAATATTCCCCACCCCTGTTAACCCAACTCAGGAGCGCCTACTAGAACGATTAAAACCTGTAAAAGGAACTAGGCAAACCCAAGGCCCGACTGTTTACCAAAAACATAGCCTTCAGCGAACCAAGTATTGAAGGTGATGCCTGCCCAGTGACTCTGTTCAACGGCCGCGGTATCCTAACCGTGCGAAGGTAGCGCAATCAATTGTCCCATAAATCGAGACTTGTATGAATGGCTAAACGAGGTCTTAACTGTCTCTTACAGGTAATCAGTGAAATTGATCCTCCCGTGCAAAAGCAGGAATAAGAACATAAGACGAGAAGACCCTGTGGAACTTAAAAATCGTAAGCCACTGCACATCAAACTCAAACCCTAAAGGCCCACTGCCCTCCGCACACTGCCTTACATTTTTTGGTTGGGGCGACCTTGGAGTAAAACAAAACCTCCAAAAATAAGACCACCCCTCTTAACCCAGAGCTACCCCTCAACGTGCAAATAGCAACCTGACCCAATACAATTGACCAATGAACCAAGCTACCCCAGGGATAACAGCGCAATCTCCTTAAAGAGCCCATATCGACAAGGAGGTTTACGACCTCGATGTTGGATCAGGACATCCTAATGGTGCAGCCGCTATTAAGGGTTCGTTTGTTCAACGATTAATAGTCCTACGTGATCTGAGTTCAGACCGGAGCAATCCAGGTCGGTTTCTATCTATGACAAAGCCTCTCCTAGTACGAAAGGACCGGAAAGACAGGGCCCATGCCACAGGTAAGCCCTCCCCTCAAGTAATGAAATCAACTGAATTACCTAAGGGTCACCCATACACACTCCTAGAAAAGGAACGCTAGCGTGGCAGAGCCCGGCAAATGCAAAAGGCTTAAGCCCTTTAGCCAGAGGTTCAAATCCTCTCCCTAGCTACCACTCGCCCATGACCCAACCCCCTCTTGCAACACACCTAACCTACCTATTAATATCGCTATCCTACGCAGTGCCAGTCTTAGTTGCTGTGGCCTTCCTAACACTAGTCGAACGTAAAGTACTCAGCTACATGCAAGCCCGAAAAGGACCCAACGTCGTCGGTCCTTTCGGGCTTTTACAACCAGTAGCGGATGGCGTTAAACTATTTATCAAAGAACCCATCCGCCCATCCACATCCTCTCCTCTCCTATTCATCCTAACCCCTATCCTAGCCCTCCTCCTAGCTATCACTGTATGAATTCCCCTCCCCCTTCCCTACTCCCTCGCTGACTTAAACCTCGGCCTACTATTCCTACTAGCCATATCCAGCCTAGCAGTTTACTCCATCCTATGATCCGGCTGAGCTTCGAATTCAAAATACGCCCTAATCGGTGCCCTTCGAGCAGTCGCACAGACTATCTCTTACGAAGTCACATTGGCCATTATCCTCCTCTCCGTAATCCTATTAAGCGGAAACTATACCCTAAACACCCTCGCTACCACTCAAGAACCCCTATACCTAGTCTTCTCATCCTGACCCCTAACAATGATATGATACATCTCCACACTAGCAGAAACAAATCGTGCCCCATTCGACCTCACAGAGGGAGAATCCGAATTAGTCTCAGGCTTTAACGTAGAGTACGCAGCCGGGCCATTCGCCTTATTTTTCCTCGCCGAATACGCCAACATCATACTAATAAATGCACTAACAACTATCCTATTCCTCAACCCCAGCTCTCTAAACCCCCCATCCGAACTATTTCCCATTACCCTTGCTACTAAAACTCTACTTCTCTCCTCAGGCTTCTTATGAATCCGCGCCTCCTACCCACGATTCCGCTACGACCAACTCATGCACCTTCTCTGAAAAAACTTCCTACCCCTAACACTAGCGCTGTGCCTCTGACATACCAGCATGCCTATCTGCTACGCAGGCCTCCCTCCTTTCCTAAGGAAATGTGCCTGAATGCAAAGGGTCACTATGATAAAGTGAACATAGAGGTACACCAGCCCTCTCATTTCCTAAGTAAAAGCTTTAGAAAAGTAGGAATCGAACCTACACGAAAGAGATCAAAGCCCTTCATACTTCCTTTATATTACTTTCTAGCAAGGTCAGCTAACAAAGCTATCGGGCCCATACCCCGAAAATGATGGTTTAACCCCTTCCCCTGCTAATGAATCCCCATGCAAAGCTAGTCACTTCACTCAGCCTACTCCTGGGAACAACCATTACAATCTCAAGCAATCACTGAATTACAGCTTGAACCGGTCTAGAAATCAACACCCTTGCCATCATCCCGCTCACCTCAAAATCTCATCACCCCCGAGCAGTAGAAGCCGCAATCAAATACTTCCTAGTCCAAGCAGCTGCCTCAGCTATAGTCCTATTCTCTAGCATGACAAATGCCTGACAAACTGGACAATGAGATATCACTCAACTAACCCACCCTACATCCTGCCTACTCCTAACAATAGCCATCGCAATAAAACTGGGACTAGTGCCCTTCCACTTCTGATTTCCAGAAGTCCTTCAAGGCTCCTCACTCCTTACATCACTCCTCCTATCCACCCTAATAAAATTCCCCCCAATCACACTCCTCTTTCTTACATCACACTCCCTCAACCCCTACCTACTAACCCTTATGGCTATCTCCTCTACTGCCCTAGGGGGATGAATAGGCTTAAACCAAACACAAACCCGTAAAATCCTGGCCTTCTCCTCCATCTCCCACCTAGGCTGAATAACCATCATCATCCTGTACAACCCCCAACTCACTCTACTCACCTTCTATGTCTACTCCATCACAACTACCGCCATTTTCCTTACCCTTAACGCAACCAAAACCCTAAACCTACCAACACTAATGACCTCATGGACCAAAACCCCCACCCTAAATGCCGCTCTCATACTCACCCTCCTATCCCTAGCAGGCCTCCCACCCCTAGCCGGCTTCATGCCTAAATGATTTATTATCCAAGAGCTCACTAAACAAGAAATAACCCCCGCAGCTCTAACAATAGCCCTACTCTCCTTACTAGGCCTGTTCTTCTACCTCCGTCTAGCATACTACTCAACCATCACTCTTCCACCCAACCCTACCAACCACATAAAACAATGGTCAATCAACAACCCAACAAACCCCACAATCGCCTTTCTCACATCCCTATCAACCCTCCTCCTCCCCCTCTCGCCGATAATCCTGGCATCTATCTAGAAACTTAGGATAATCCTAAACCGAAGGCCTTCAAAGCCTTAAACAAGAGTTAAAGCCTCTTAGTTTCTGCTAAGATCCGCAGGACTCTACCCTGCATCACCTGAATGCAACCCAGATGCTTTAATTAAGCTAGGACCTTACCTCCTGCATACCCTAGACAGGTGGGCCTCGATCCCACAAAACTCTAATTAACAGCTAGATGCCCCAACCTACAGGCTTCTGTCTACAAGGCCTTGGCATGCTATAAACACGCATCGATGAGCTTGCAACTCAACATGAATTTCACCACAAGACCGATAAGAAGAGGAATTGAACCTCTGTAAAAAGGACTACAGCCTAACGCCTATACACTCAGCCATCTTACCCGTGACATTCATCAATCGCTGATTATTCTCAACCAACCACAAAGACATCGGCACCCTATACCTTATCTTTGGAGCATGAGCGGGCATAGCAGGCACAGCCCTGAGCCTCCTCATCCGTGCAGAACTAGGCCAACCCGGCACACTCCTGGGAGACGACCAAATCTACAATGTAATCGTCACCGCCCACGCCTTCGTCATAATTTTCTTTATAGTTATACCCATCATGATTGGCGGATTTGGAAACTGACTAGTCCCTCTTATAATTGGGGCCCCCGACATAGCATTCCCCCGCATAAACAACATGAGCTTTTGACTTCTCCCCCCTTCTTTTCTACTCCTCCTAGCCTCATCTACAGTAGAAGCGGGCGCTGGCACCGGATGAACTGTCTACCCCCCACTCGCCGGCAATCTTGCTCACGCTGGAGCCTCTGTAGACCTAGCCATCTTCTCCCTCCACCTAGCAGGGGTATCCTCTATTCTAGGAGCTATCAATTTTATCACAACTGCTACTAACATAAAACCCCCCGCCCTATCACAATACCAAACACCCCTATTCGTATGATCCGTTTTAATCACTGCCGTCTTACTTCTACTCTCCCTCCCAGTCCTGGCTGCTGGCATTACTATACTCCTTACAGATCGTAACCTAAACACAACATTCTTTGACCCAGCAGGCGGAGGTGATCCTATCCTGTACCAACACCTATTCTGATTCTTCGGCCATCCCGAAGTCTATATTCTTATCCTTCCAGGCTTCGGCATCATCTCTCATGTAGTCGCCTACTACGCAGGCAAAAAAGAACCATTCGGCTACATAGGCATAGTATGAGCCATACTATCCATCGGCTTCCTAGGTTTCATTGTCTGAGCCCACCACATATTCACCGTAGGCATAGACGTAGATACCCGAGCATACTTTACATCTGCCACTATAATCATCGCCATCCCAACAGGTATTAAAGTCTTCAGCTGACTAGCCACACTACACGGCGGAACCATTAAATGAGACCCCCCCATGTTATGAGCCCTCGGCTTCATCTTCCTATTTACCGTTGGAGGCCTAACAGGAATTGTCCTAGCCAACTCCTCCCTGGACATTGCCCTTCATGACACCTACTATGTAGTTGCTCACTTCCACTATGTCCTCTCAATAGGAGCAGTATTTGCCATTCTAGCTGGATTTACCCACTGATTCCCCTTATTCACAGGGTATACCCTCAACGCCACATGAGCGAAAGCCCACTTCGGCGTTATATTCACAGGCGTAAACCTGACCTTCTTCCCTCAACACTTCCTAGGCCTAGCCGGCATGCCACGACGATATTCGGACTACCCTGACGCCTACACCCTATGAAACACCCTATCATCCATCGGCTCTTTAATCTCCATAGTTGCCGTAATTATGCTCATATTCATCATCTGAGAAGCATTCGCATCTAAACGAAAAGTCCTACAGCCTGAACTAACTTCCACAAACATTGAATGAATCCACGGCTGCCCGCCCCCCTACCACACCTTCGAAGAACCAGCCTTCGTTCAAGTCCAAGAAAGGAAGGAGTCGAACCCTCATATGCTGGTTTCAAGCCAACCGCATTAAACCACTCATGCTTCTTTCTTATGAGGTGTTAGTAAACTAATTACATAGCCTTGTCAAGACTAAATAACAGGCGAAAAACCTGTACACCTCACATGGCTAACCACTCCCAATTCGGATTCCAAGATGCCTCATCACCCATCATAGAAGAACTCGTAGAATTCCACGACCACGCTCTCATAGTCGCACTAGCTATCTGCAGCCTAGTACTCTACCTCCTCACCCTAATACTACTAGAGAAATTATCCTCAAACACCGTAGACGCCCAAGAAGTTGAACTCATCTGAACAATCCTCCCAGCAATCGTCCTAATTCTGCTAGCACTACCATCTCTACAAATCCTCTACATAATAGACGAAATCGATGAACCTGACTTAACCCTCAAAGCCATTGGCCATCAATGGTACTGAACCTATGAATACACAGATTTTAAAGACCTATCATTCGACTCTTACATAATCCCTACATCCGAACTACCTCTCGGCCACTTCCGCCTACTAGAAGTCGACCACCGAGTAGTAATTCCAATAGAATCACCCATCCGCATTATCGTTACTGCAGACGACGTTCTCCACTCATGAGCAGTCCCCACCCTAGGAGTCAAAACCGACGCAATTCCAGGGCGACTGAACCAAACATCATTCATTGCCACCCGCCCAGGAATCTTCTATGGCCAATGCTCAGAAATTTGCGGCGCCAACCACAGCTTTATACCTATCGTAGTGGAATCAACCCCACTCTCCCACTTTGAAAGCTGATCGTCACTTCTATCATCCTAATCATTAAGAAGCTATGCATCAGCACTAGCCTTTTAAGCTAGATATAGAGGACCTCAAACCCCCTCCTTAATGATATGCCCCAACTTAACCCTAACCCATGGTTCCTTATCATAATTTCGTCATGACTAACATACTCCCTAATCATCCAACCTAAAATCCTAACATTCACCTCAACCAACCCCCCCGCAAACAAAGCCGCCACTATAACTTCAACCACCCCCTGAACCTGACCATGAACCTAAGCTTCTTTGACCAATTTGCTAGCCCATACCTACTAGGTATCCCACTAATCCTCCTGTCTCTACTATTCCCCGCCCTACTAATTCCAACCCCCGACAGCCGATGAATCACCAACCGCCTATCCACCCTCCAACTCTGATTCCTCAACTTAATTACCAAACAACTAATAATCCCACTTAATAAAAACGGCCACAAATGAGCTCTAATCCTCACATCCCTCATAATCCTCCTACTAACAATTAACCTTCTAGGCCTCCTACCATACACATTTACACCCACCACCCAACTATCAATAAATCTAGCTCTAGCTATCCCCCTTTGACTCGCAACCCTTCTCACAGGCCTACGCAACCAACCATCCATCTCCCTAGGCCACCTACTACCTGAAGGCACACCCACACCATTAATCCCAGCCCTAATCCTAATCGAAACTACAAGCTTAATTATCCGACCCCTAGCCCTAGGAGTCCGACTCACAGCCAACCTCACCGCGGGCCATCTGCTAATCCAACTCATCTCTACCGCTGTAACCGTCCTATTGCCAATCATACCAGCAGTCTCCCTGCTCACTGCACTAATTCTCCTCCTACTGACTATCCTAGAAGTAGCAGTAGCTATAATCCAGGCCTACGTATTCGTCCTTCTTCTAAGCCTGTACTTACAAGAAAATATCTAATGGCTCACCAAGCACACTCCTACCACATAGTCGATCCAAGCCCCTGACCTCTATTCGGGGCAGTAGCTGCCCTACTCACCACCTCCGGCTTAATTATATGATTCCACTATAACTCTTCCCAACTCTTATCCCTAGGCCTTCTCTCTATAGCCCTAGTAATACTGCAATGATGACGAGACATTGTACGAGAAGGCACATTCCAAGGCCACCACACTCCTACAGTCCAAAAGGGACTACGTTACGGAATAATCCTATTTATCACATCCGAAGCATTCTTCTTTTTAGGATTTTTCTGAGCATTTTTCCACTCAAGCCTGGTCCCAACTCCCGAACTAGGAGGACAATGACCCCCCACAGGCATTAAACCCCTCAATCCCCTGGAAGTACCCCTCCTTAATACAGCTATCCTCCTAGCCTCAGGCGTCACCGTCACATGAGCCCACCACAGCATTACAGAAAGCAACCGCAAACAAGCCATCCAAGCACTAACCCTAACAATCCTACTAGGACTCTACTTCTCAGCCCTCCAAGCCATAGAATACTATGAAGCCCCATTTTCAATTGCCGATGGTATCTACGGCTCAACTTTCTTTGTCGCTACAGGATTCCACGGACTACATGTCATTATTGGATCCTCCTTCCTATCTATCTGCCTCCTACGACTAATTAAGTTCCATTTCACATCAAACCACCATTTCGGATTTGAAGCTGCCGCCTGATACTGACACTTCGTCGACGTCGTCTGATTATTCCTCTACATCGCTATCTACTGATGAGGATCCTGCTCTTCTAGTATAATCATTACAATTGACTTCCAATCTCTAAAATCTGGTCTAACCCCAGAGAAGAGCAATAAACATAATCACATTCATACTCACACTCTCCCTGGCCATTAGCACCATCCTAACTACATTAAACTTCTGATTGGCCCAAATAAGCCCCGACTCAGAAAAACTATCCCCCTACGAATGCGGCTTCGACCCCCTCGGATCCGCACGACTCCCATTCTCCATCCGATTCTTCCTCAGTAGCCATCTTATTCCTCTTATTCGATTTAGAAATCGCTCTCCTACTCCCCCTCCCATGAGCCACTCAACTCCAGTCCCCCACCACCACCCTCACCTGGACATTCATAATCATTACCCTCCTCACACTAGGACTAGTCTACGAATGAACCCAAGGGGGCCTAGAATGGGCGGAATAACCACAGAAAGTTAGTCTAACCAAGACAGTTGATTTCGGCTCAACAAATCACAGCCTAACTCTGTGACTTTCTCTATGTCCTTCCTACACCTAAGCTTCTACTCAGCCTTTACTCTAAGCTGCCTAGGATTGGCCTTCCACCGAACCCACTTAGTCTCAGCTCTACTATGTCTAGAGAGCATAATACTATCCCTATTCATCGCCCTAGCCATATGACCTATCGAGCATCAAACATCATCTCCATCCCTCATGCCCATCCTCATGCTCGCATTCTCAGCATGCGAAGCTGGTGCTGGCCTAGCACTACTCGTCGCCTCCACCCGCACCCACGGCTCAGACCATCTCCACAACCTCAACCTCCTACAATGCTAAAAATTATTATTCCAACGATTATACTCATTCCAACAGCCCTCCTATCATCCCCAAAATTCATATGAACCAACACCACCCTACATAGCCTTTTAATCGCCTTCCTAAGCCTTCAATGACTCCTTCCCTCATACTTACCCCATAAAAATTCAACTCCATGAATCGGCATCGACCAGTTATCCTCCCCTCTACTAACCTTATCCTGCTGGCTCCTGCCCCTAATAATCATGGCCAGCCAAAACCACCTACAACATGAACCACTAAACCGAAAACGAACCTTTATCACAACCCTCATTACAGTCCAACCTTTTATCATCCTAGCCTTCTCAACAACAGAGCTAATACTATTTTACATCGCATTCGAAGCCACACTAATTCCCACCCTCATTCTAATCACACGATGAGGAAACCAACCAGAACGCCTAAGCGCCGGCATCTACCTCCTATTCTACACTCTGATCAGCTCCCTCCCCCTTTTAGTCACCATCCTCCACCTCCATACACAAATCGGCACCTTACACCTCACTATGCTTAAACTTACTCAGCCCCTACTCACCAACTCATGAACCGGCCTCCTATCAGGCCTAGCCCTCCTCATGGCCTTCATAGTCAAAGCCCCTCTATACGGCCTCCACCTATGATTGCCTAAAGCCCACGTAGAAGCCCCAATCGCAGGATCTATGCTTCTCGCAGCCCTCCTACTAAAACTAGGCGGATACGGCATTATACGAGTCACCCAACTCCTAGGCCCCCTATCAGATCCCCTATACTACCCCTTCCTCACACTAGGCCTATGAGGTGCTCTAATAACTAGCTCAATCTGCCTCCGCCAAACTGACCTAAAATCCCTCATCGCCTACTCATCCGTAAGCCACATAGGCCTAGTTGTATCCGCAAGCATAATCCAATCTCACTGATCCTTCTCAGGAGCAATAATTCTCATAATCTCCCACGGTCTCACATCCTCCATACTATTCTGCCTAGCAAACACCAATTACGAACGCACCCATAGCCGGATCCTACTTCTGACGCGAGGACTCCAACCTCTACTGCCCCTTATAGCCACCTGATGACTCCTAGCAAATCTAACCAACATAGCCCTCCCACCAACCACAAACCTCATAGCAGAGCTCACCATCATAACCTCCCTATTCAACTGATCCCCCTTTACAATTATCCTAACTGGAGCCACAACATTCCTAACAGCCTCCTATACCCTATTCATATTCTTAACAACCCAACGAGGCCCACTTCCAACCCACACTACATCCATTCAAAACTCTAACACACGAGAGCACCTCCTAATGACCCTCCATATCACACCACTCCTCCTATTAATCCTAAAACCCGAACTTATTTCAAGTCTTCCCTAATGCAAGTATAGTTTAACCCAAACATTAGACTGTGATTCTAAAAATAGAAGTTAAACCCTTCTTACCTGCCGAGGGGAGGTTTAACCAGCAAGAACTGCTAATTCTCGCATCTGAGCCTAAAACCTCAGCCCCCTTACTTTTAAAGGATAACAGTAATCCACTGGTCTTAGGAGCCATTCATCTTGGTGCAACTCCAAGTAAAAGTAATGGAAACCTCCCTACTCATGAATACTACAATCATCCTTACCATCACAATCATCCTAACACCCCTTCTACTCCCCATAATATCAAAAACCCTTCAAAATTCCCCCTCTTCCCTCACTCGCACAGTCAAAACTGCCTTCCTAACAAGCCTAGCCCCCATAACCATCTTCCTCTACTCCGGCGCAGAAAGTATCACCTACCACTGAGAATGAAAATTCATTACAAACTTTAAAATCCCCCTAAGCCTAAAAATTGACCAGTACTCCATAATATTCCTACCCATCGCCCTATTTGTCACATGATCCATCCTACAATTCACAACATGGTACATAGCATCAGACCCACACATTACTAAATTCTTCCTGTACCTCCTAATATTCCTGATCGCCATACTTACACTAACTATTGCTAACAACATATTCCTCCTATTCATTGGCTGAGAGGGCGTTGGAATCATATCCTTCCTCCTCATTGGTTGATGATTCGGACGCGCAGAAGCCAACACAGCTGCCCTACAAGCCGTACTCTACAACCGAATTGGCGACATCGGCCTAATCCTAAGCATAGCCTGACTAGCATCAACCACCAATACCTGAGAGCTCCAAATAACATCATCCCCCACCCAAACCCCTACACTCCCACTTCTCGGCCTTATCCTTGCCGCAACAGGAAAATCCGCCCAATTTGGCCTTCACCCATGACTACCAGCCGCTATAGAGGGCCCCACACCCGTCTCTGCCCTACTACACTCTAGCACAATAGTAGTAGCCGGAATCTTTCTACTCATCCGCACCCACCCCATACTATCTAATAACCAAACTGCTCTTACCCTATGCCTCTGCCTAGGAGCCCTATCCACCCTATTTGCTGCCACCTGCGCCATCACACAAAACGACATTAAAAAAATCATCGCATTCTCTACATCCAGCCAACTAGGACTTATAATAGTTACCCTAGGGCTTAATCTCCCCCAACTAGCCTTCCTACACATTTCCACACACGCCTTTTTCAAAGCTATGCTATTCCTATGTTCAGGCTCCATCATTCACAGCCTTAACGGTGAACAAGACATTCGAAAAATAGGAGGCCTACAAAAAACCCTACCAATAACAACCTCCTGCTTAACCATCGGCAACCTAGCACTAATAGGGACCCCCTTTCTAGCAGGATTCTACTCCAAAGACCTCATCATCGAAAGCCTAAACACCTCCTACCTAAATACCTGGGCCCTCCTATTAACCCTTCTAGCCACATCCTTCACTGCCACATACAGCTTACGCATAACCCTCCTAGTCCAAACAGGATACACACGCACACCACCAGTCAACCCCACTAATGAAAATGACCCCATAATCATCAACCCAATCACTCGCCTCGCCCTAGGCAGCATTACAGCCGGGCTCCTTATCTCATCCTTTACCACCCCTCCTAGCATCCCCCCAATAACTATACCCACTATCACAAAAACCGCAGCCATTATCGTCTCCTTACTAGGAGCCGTACTAGCCATAGAACTCTCAAACACTACGCACTCCCTAACCCAACCTAAACAAACCACACCCTCAAGCTTCTCTACCTCATTAGGTTACTTTAACCCCCTAGTCCACCGCACTCTCTCCACCAACCTCTTAAACAAAGGACAAAAAATTGCCCTCCACCTAATCGACCTGTCCTGATACAAAAAAATAGGGCCAGAAGGACTTGCAGACCTGCAACTCATAACATCAAAAACCTCAACAACCCTACACAACGGCCTTATCAAAACCTACCTTGGCTCTTTCGCCCTATCCATCCTAATTATCCTCCTATCATCCCACAGAAAACCCCCAATGGCCCCCAACATTCGAAAATCCCATCCCCTCCTAAAAATCATCAACAACTCTCTCATCGACCTCCCCACCCCCTCCAACATCTCCGCATGATGAAACTTCGGATCCCTCCTAGGACTCTGCCTAGCAACACAAATTCTCACCGGACTATTACTAGCAATACACTACACTGCAGACACATCACTAGCCTTCTCATCTGTCTCCCACATATGTCGCAACGTCCAATATGGATGACTAATTCGCAACCTCCATGCAAACGGAGCCTCATTCTTCTTCATCTGCATCTACCTACACATTGGACGAGGATTCTACTACGGATCCTATCTATATAAAGAGACCTGAAACACCGGTGTCATTCTCCTCCTCACCCTAATAGCAACAGCCTTCGTAGGCTACGTCCTCCCATGAGGCCAAATATCATTCTGAGGAGCAACCGTTATCACTAACCTATTCTCTGCTTTCCCCTATATCGGTCAAACACTTGTAGAATGAGCATGAGGAGGCTTTTCAGTAGACAATCCCACACTAACACGATTCTTTGCTCTGCACTTCCTTCTACCCTTTCTCATCGCTGGCCTCACCCTAACCCACTTAACTTTTCTACATGAAACTGGCTCCAACAACCCCCTTGGTGTAATCTCAAACTGCGACAAAATCCCATTCCACCCCTACTTCTCCCTCAAAGACCTGCTAGGATTTGTACTAATGTTCCTCCCCTTAGCTGCCCTAGCCCTATTTTCACCTAACCTCCTAGGAGACCCAGAAAACTTCACACCAGCAAACCCCCTAGTAACTCCCCCCCACATCAAACCAGAGTGATACTTCCTATTTGCATATGCCATCCTACGCTCTATTCCCAACAAACTTGGAGGAGTCCTAGCTCTCGCAGCATCCGTACTAATCCTATTCCTCGTCCCCTTCCTTCACAAATCTAAACAACGAACAATAACCTTCCGCCCTCTCTCCCAACTCCTATTCTGAATCTTAGTTACTAACCTTCTGATCCTCACATGAGTAGGCAGCCAGCCCGTAGAACAACCATTCATTATTATTGGCCAATTAGCCTCCCTATCCTACTTCATCATCCTCCTAATCCTGTTTCCAATTATCGGAACCCTAGAAAACAAAATACTCAACTTCTAAACTCTAATAGTTTATAAAAAACATTGGTCTTGTAAACCAAAGACTGAAGGCTATACCCCTTCTTAGAGTTCCCACCTCAGAAAAAGAGGACTTCAAACCTCTGCCTCCAACTCCCAAAGCTGGTATTCTTCACTAAACTATTTTCTGACCCTCCCACTAAACTGCCCGAATCGCCCCCCGAGATAACCCCCGTACAAGTTCTAGTACAACAAACAAAGTTAATAATAACCCCCACCCTGCAATTAAAAACAATCCAACCCCTCATGAATAGAGCATAGCCACCCCACTAAAATCCAACCGAACACAATCCACTCCCCCGCCATCAACAGTCACCACCCCCCAATCCCAACCCCCCACTCCTCCCCCCACTATAATACCAACGGCAAGCACTACCGCAAAACCCCCTCCATAGCCTAAAACACGCCAATCACCTCATGCTTCCGGAAAGGGGTCAGCCGCCAAAGACACAGAATAAACAAAAACCACCAACATCCCCCCTAAATATACTATAAACAGAACTAACCCCACAAAAGAAGCCCCCAAGCCTAATAACCACCCGCATCCCACAACCGACGCCAAAACCAATCCAACTACCCCATAATACGGCGAAGGATTAGACGCAACCGCCAAACCCCCTAAAACAAAACACGCCCCTAAAAATAGCATAAAATAAGTCATCGTAATTTTTGCTTGGTTTTTCTCCAAGGTCTACGGCCTGAAAAGCCATCGTTATAGATCTAACTACAAAAACCCTCCGCAGGCCCATAACAATGCCAGAAGACCCCCCCCCCCTCCCCCCCCACGCCTTAAGGGCGTTTTTTGCGCTATATGTATATATGTGCATTCATTTATATTCCCCATTTATCATTGCACTCTACTAGGACATTTCATTTAATGCACTTCCACATTACACCCAATGTTTTCACCTCATCCAAAATTCTGTACCATGGCATACTCATATCTACCACTTCTCTACTTTCAAGGAGTAGAACTTCATGTAGCAGGAATAACTACTTCACCGTACTAAAACCTTAACAGTCCTAGATCTGCACATAACTCCGTCCGATTATACGGATATACTCTACCAATATATGTCAATGGTCTCAGGTCATATCAACTACGCATTTCTCGTTGTACCTGTAGCTGTCGTACCAGGTTATTTATTAGTCGTACTCCTCACGTGAAACCAGCAACGCGCCGCACGTAATGTCCTATATTACTAGCTTCAGGCCCATTCTTTCCCCCTACACCCCTAGCACCTCTTGCTCTTTTGCGCCTCTGGTTCCTATTTCAGGGCCATAACTCGCCTATCCTTGCTCTTTACGAAGGCATCTGGTTGGGGTTATTTATCATCATCTCGTCCGTGATCGCGGCATTCCCCCTTTTTGGCGCCTTTGGTTCCTTTTTTTTGGGGGCGTCTTCACAGGTTGCCCTTCCAGTGCGACGGGAGCTAACAATCTACAGATGTGGGCATCGGTCCATAGCGTCCTGTTTTCTGGATCTCAGGGGTTGATTAATGAGACGGTTTCAAGTATATGGGGAATCATTTTTACACTGATGCACTTTGTTTTCCATTCAATTATGGAGTATCCACTTCCCTTTAAGAGTATTACAGTTTACTTAATGCTCGATTGACATACACTTTAGCTCTAACACTTCCCAACACTTTCCTCAGAATTCTTAAACAACACCAGTAAATTTCAACTAAAACTAAAACCACCCTTCCCCATTGCTTGTTTTCTTGTTGTTTTCTTGTCATTTTCTTCTCGTTTTTCTGCTTATTTTCTTGTTATTTTCTTGTTGTTTTCTTGTTGTTTTCTTGTTGTCTCGCCAATCACTTCCGCCCAAATTCCATTAATTATTCCCAACACATTTCACCATTGTTCATTTGACCCAATTTCGCCCAACTTTACTAATGAAACTCCCCTACAACAAACACACCGACAAAGTCACAACCCCAATCCTCCCAACCCCACTCTTCCAAAAAAGAACCTCCACCCACAACAATAACAAACCGACGCAAAATTCCTCGACAAGCAGTAAATACAAACAACAAGCAGCAAATACAAACAACAAGCAGTAAATACAAACAACAAGCAGTAAATACAAACAACAAGCAGTAAATACAAACAACAAGCAGTAAATACAAACAACAAGCAGTAAATACAAACAACAAGCAGTAACAGCCT